CTAAGCATCCGCAGGTTTTATTCTTTAAAATGCTATAAATCCTTGCGTCTCGGATTCAAGAAAGATTCTAGTAGTGAAAAGGAATCGGTAAATCTTGATATGATAGTCCTTCCACTCCACTACTAATGTAGTGTCCGTCTACTGACTGGGTCTTGAATTAGATTGGATAGGAATAGATCGGACAGGGAATCGAATTCCGTTTTTAGTTGGGGAAGGGGCGGAATAAACTTTGTATACAGACTCATGAAAGTATATGAGCGCTTCGGCATTTATTCAATATTAGTTAGATTGAATAGCTAATTGGCTTTCTTTTTTTTATTTTCTTATTTATTTCTTTTTGATTTTATATTAATTTTAGTTTTAGAATATGTTTTAGAAATCTATTAAATCTATATAATATATTAATATATTAAATAAATTAAATTATATTCAAAAAGAATATTCTAATTTAATTATATTAAAATTCTATTAAATATTTAATGAATTTTAAATATTCATTTTTGTTTAATAATCAAAAAGAAAAAAAAATTCTTTCTTTTCGGTAACCCCTAGTGAAAGAATTTAATCGGCTGTCTTCCGATTATTTTACAGAGACAATCGGGAGACGGTAAGGATTAGATCAAATGGAAATAAGAGTATGCGAAGTGATCTATCTTGATTCTATATTTTTTTTACTAAATGAAATGGAGGACAACAAAATAAAGCATAGGTCTTATTATTCCTACCTGTTAGTAACATTCATTCCCTTAATACTTCCAAGGGTGTCTCCGGATATTTTGTTTGTGCTTAATGTTTTCTGATTATACTAGAAATCATATAAGAACTTGTTAGATGTTATAATTTGATTTATTGGATTCTTTCGTCAATGATGTTAGGCCAGAATCCCTTTTTGACTCTGTGCCAGCGATTCCACTATTATTAGTGAATAATACTATAATTATTAGTGAACAATAACAATAATGAAATAATTCCTTCATATTGATAGAGATAGGAGACATAATTTACATGGATATAGTAAGTCTCGCTTGGGCTGCTTTAATGGTAGTCTTTACATTTTCCCTTTCCCTCGTAGTATGGGGAAGAAGTGGACTCTAAAGGTACTACCTAATTGAGTTGAGGGAAAAAACAAAAATCAAACCGTATCAATTGGGGTTCTGAAATTTTTTGAATTTGGATATTTAATTCATTAATTCAATTTCTAAATTGAATTCAAAAATATCTGCATTTCGGAATTATAGTGTATTCGAGTGGAGTAATGTATTCTATGGATAATATAGAAATAGAAAATACTCTTTCAATTAAACAAATATTTGAATTATTCCCATGTTCGTATTTTTAAAGTCAAGGGAATACAAATAATAGGAAATTTATTCCAACCAAATTCTTTCTAAAATTTCGATTTCGATGAATTGGCGCTTACCAAAGTTATATATGGACAATGAGGAACCGCGGAACCCGTTTTTTTATTTATTTTTTTATTCCCCCCCCCCTTTCACTTTTTTCAAAGAGAAAAGAAATCCGTTTTTTATTAGTTATTAAGCGGATACACACTCTCTATAGGAAACAAGATAGACATAGTAGTTGTCTAAGGAGATATTACACATAATAAGATATTGCCGTTGCCTTAGGCGAGTCACATATTACGTGCTTACCGCTTGTTTTATTATTTGGTTTATTATTTTGTTTCGAAATTGGATTTATGCTTTCATTTCATATCATGGTTCAAACGTTAAAAATCGGTTGGGTTTTACTAATCTTTTCGAAATAGGAAAAAGTTTCCCATAGAACCCCTGGATCATCTGTCAACTATTTAATCAATTACCTCTTCGGAATGCTAAAAGGATTATTTGATTTTTTTAATATGATACCGGGATTGGTCTTGAAAATAATCAGAAATCTAGAAATTCGAATCGGAAGAATAAGAGTTGCCTTTTGATTATTTCAGGTTGATTGGAACCAATACAAATCAAATAGATGAAACAAAGAAAAAAATTGAGACGCTATGTACATTACATATATATGATTGATATTCTATATATATGAAGATAGATATTGTAAATTGATCCATATTAAACCTCTATCTTTATAGAGTAAAACTTTATACACTACAATAATAGATAGTATGGTAGAAAGAAATAAAATCTATTTCTTTCTACCATACTATCAGATTTCATAGAATACTGCTGATTCTAGCCCGATCATTTCATTTAAGAGTAAGACGCGAAATTGAAATCCTTTTTCATTTTTTCTTCCATCATTGCAGTGATAAGAACTAAGAAGTCAAGTTTAAGTCAAATTAATCACTTTGACTTACTGTTTTTACGTAAATTATAAGCAAGAAGGCAGTAGGAACTAGAATGAACAGTGCAGTAGCAATAAATGCGAGAATATTTACTTCCATAATCTCATCGTTAGATTTCTCTTTAATTCGCAATAACTCGGGATTTAATCCCATAGAGATGATAAATCTTTCGTCGGTAAATTCAATGGTATAAATTAC